TTCTTTCACTAATTTGTTTTTTTCTATTCCTAACTACGTTCTTTTTCTCGTAAAACGTAAAACTGAGGGGTAAAAAAAAAACAAGAAAAAATCAAATCGCACCATCTCTGTAATAGGTAAATGCCTTTTTTTCTCCTGAAGTTGTCGGAATTATTCGTAATAAAATATTGGCTACAATCGAAGAGGTCTTATCAATAAAATTTCCATTTATTCGAGATCTAGGCATAATTAGCAATTCATTCTATAATTCTTCTCATTTCCCTTCGGGGAAAACGATCCCACAAAAAAGGGAATTGTACAGTACAAAATAACATAAAAACAGACTAATTGGAAAAAATGTGGTGTCCCCCTTTTGGACAAAGATGCAATGAAATAGTTGAATCAGATTAGATTTCATTCCAATTTCGTAGTATACCAATGACTATTACTATTTCATCTAAGTTGAATAACCAAGTTTCCTATGGATTTTGATAACTCGAGAAGTTTTGATTTGGTTATGATCCAAAAAGGAAAAGAATGGAATAATCATTCCATGATAAAATCAAATTCAAATATTCAAATAAAGTAACCATCCTTTTTGTTTGCATAACATGTATCTGCCACACCATACAATTGAAATAGAAAGATTCGTCGGACAATTCATGAATTCCATGGGTTAGCTGATGAAAGAAGTTGTTGTTGATAAATATGAAATTGGAAAAGCAATTTCTTCTTATGGAACCATTGGGCGGTCATACATGTACTACAATTAAGATGAAGGACTCGCTATTCATTCGGGTTTTGGTCAAGAATAACATTCTGTAGGAGAGATGGCCGAGCGGTTCAAGGCGTAGCATTGGAACTGCTATGTAGACTTTTGTTTACCGAGGGTTCGAATCCCTCTCTCTCCGTTTCTTTTCATTCATCAACGTTACCGACTACAATCTACAATGTATTAAATAAAATAAGAATTGATATCATTATTCTAATGATAAGACCCTTATTTAATAGACATTCTCTATCCCTAATTAATCCCTGTGATAGGTAAAATACAAATAGGGATATCGTATTGATATTGAAAAAAAGAAAAAGAATCCTATTGCCGATCCTTTTTTGATACATGAATGAGACAGGGCACGAGGTGCTCTATTTACTTTAGCGAAAGGAGTCAAAATTGGTATGAACCTTGCTTTTTTATTTTCATTAGAATCAAGTCTGACGGGAATAATATTCTACGACCAACAACTCATTTATTTTAAGACCAATCCATTTACTATCTATTATTTGATTGACAAATCCTTTATATTGTAAGGAGTCAATAGTCAAATGGTTTGGGAATTCCCCGTGGGGGGATGAAACAAGAGAATTTTGAATCAGAGCTTTCGATCTTTCTTTATCCTTCGTAGTAATAATATCTCGAGGTTTGCAACGATAACTTGGTATATCCACTATACGACCATTAACTAAAATGTGTCTATGGTTAACTAATTGTCTGGCTCCAGGAATGGTCGAAGCCATACCTAATCGAAAAAGGATGTTATCCAAACGCATCTCAAGTAGTTGTAGTAAAACCTGGCCTGTTGACCCTTTGGCTTTTCCAGCAATATGCACATATTTAAGTAATTGTCGCTCTGTCAGACCATAATGAAAACGCAATTTCTGTTTCTCTTCTAAACGAATACGATATTGTGATCTTTTTCCAGAGCGCAATTGGGTTTGAAGATCACTTCTGGATCTGGGTCTTTTACTAGTTAGTCCCGGTAAAGCCCCCAGCCGGCGTATTTTTTTGAAACGAGGTCCTCGGTAACGAGACATATAAAGGCTCCTTTTTGATTCACTTTTATTTGAAAAAAAAAATATAAATTCAGACTGAACTCAAGGATCAGAAAAGCAAAACTCAATTTACTAAAGTCCTACAAAACAGAATAAAAGAAATTTTATCAATATTCGGATTTTTTGTATATATAGGAAATGAAAGCGAAGGTTACATTTTCCAATTTTTTCTGTAGAGATCTAATTGTTCTAGTCAACTTTTTTATTCATAGCTATAGCTGCAAGTTACCATGACATAATAGATCGGTGACCCAACATTTAGAGAAAGCGAGAGTAGAGATTTTCAATCATGGAAAGAAAAAAATTGATTAAAGAAAAAGAGCCGGCTATCGGAATCGAACCGATGACCATCGCATTACAAATGCGATGCTCTAACCTCTGAGCTAAGCGGGCGGATATAAGAGCAATAGTGTATAGGAATACAGGAAACTATCGGATCTTGGCTATTACCTAGTGATTCTTCTTCTTTTTTTAATTTATTGATTATTTAAATTTTTTATATTTATTAGTTATATATTTTAGATTCTATTTAGAAAAAGAAAATAGAAAAGAAAACTATTTAGATATAGATAAATTAGATATCTAAATAGAAATTAAATTTTATATTCACATATATATGAATATGAAATATCAATATATCAATGAAATTAGGATTTGAAATGAAAAAAAAAGAATGAATATCGACCGTTCCACTATTTCAAAATGCACTGTAAAAATGAAGGAGGAGGAAAGGCACATATATATGTGGGATATATCTATCCATATTGAATTGCGGATACATCAATGATAGAATCAATTTCGTATTGAAACAAATAGGGTTCATCCAATAGAGATGAAATGATAGAATATAGAATAGGGGGTGGCAAAAAAAGAAAATAGCAGCATACACTTTTTCAATATAGGAATCATTACCTAATGAATTCAATAGTGCCAAGATAAATTAAAGAGGTGGATGAAATTATCCTTGTCTCAAAAGAAAGGGGGATATGGCGAAATTGGTAGACGCTACGGACTTGATTGGATTGAGCCTTGGTATGGAAACCTGCTAAGTGATAACTTCCAAATTCAGAGAAACCCTGGAACTAAAAATGGGCAATCCTGAGCCAAATCTTTGTTTTGAGAGAAAAGATGGAAAATGAGAATAAAAGGGATAGGTGCAGAGACTCAATGGAAGCTGTTCTAACGAATGAAATTGACTACGTTACGTTACTAAAATCCTTCTATTGAAATGACAGAAAGGATAACCTTATATACCTAATACGTACGTATACATACTTACATAGCTCTATATATGAAAATATATGAAAATAGAAATCTTCTATATTCTATTATATATTAATTAGAATGATAGAGATCAAAAAATATATGAAAAATTGAAGAGTTATTGTGAATCAATTCCAATTGAAGTTGAAAAAAGAATCGAATTCAAATATTCAGTGATCAAATGATTCATTCCAGAATTTGATAGATCTTTTGAAGATTAATTGGACAAGAATAAAGAGAGAGTCCCATTTTACATGTCAATACCGACAACAATGAAATTTATAGTAAGAGGAAAATCCGTCGAATTTTTAAATCGTGAGGGTTCAAGTCCCTCTATCCCCAATAAAAAGCCCATTTTACTTCCTCACTCTTTATTTATCCTCACCCTCTTTCTTTTTTTTTTTTTCATCAGTGGTTCAGTTTAAACAAAATGAAATATCTTTCTCATTTCATTCACTCTGTTCTTTCACAAATGGATCCGAATCAAAATCCTCGTATCTTCTTCCAATCCAATCTCATTTGTTTTGTATAGTACGATATGAACATATATATATTATGAACATATATATATATGTTCAAGGAATTTCCGTTATTGAATCATTCATAGTCCATATCTTTTTCCTGACATTTACAAAGAATGTCTTCTTTTTTAATATCTAAGAAATTCAGGGGCTAGGTCCAATTTGTTAAGATTTTATTTTTTAATTCTTTTCATTGACATAGATATAAGTACTCTGCTAGGATGATGCACGGAAAATGGTCGGGATAGCTCAGTTGGTAGAGCAGAGGACTGAAAATCCTCGTGTCACCAGTTCAAATCTGGTTCCTGACACATGAATAATGTATCGGATAGATATTCATACCTCATACAAATGAAATTAATTCATTTAGACGAGATATTCTTTTCTTTCCAATTTCATATTTTTTTGTCACTCTTGCTCAAGTTACTTTCTGAGGTCCCCATTAAGTGATGTGCGAGGTACAAAGTTCATGGTGCAGAATCATCCTATTGTGCTCATACGAAATGTATATTATATGATATCTTCCCAATTGGGGAATAGCAATGAGAGCCTCTTTTTCTTTTCTTTTTTTATTTTAGACCCTCCACAATACGAATGAAAGTCCAGTTACTCTGTTTCATCTAGAAGGGGAATGCCAAGATGCTCATTGATTGATAAAAAACCCCTTTTTTATCAATCAATGAGCATCTTGAATTTCATAGAAATTGGGCGTAATATAGTCTTTACGTAAGGGCCAGCCTATCCAACTTTCAGGCATCAAGATACGTTTAAGGCGAGGATGATTCTCATAAGAAATTCCCAACATATCATAAGATTCCCGTTCCTGAAAATCAGCACTTCTCCAAATCCAGAAAACTGACGGGGTTTGAGGATTACTCCTGGGAGCAAATATTTTTATGCATACCTCTTCTGGTTTATCTATACCATACCGTATTTTCGTAAGGTGATAAACACTAGCTAAAAATCCACCTGGTGCTACATCATAGGCACACTGGGAGCGTAAATAATTGTAACCATATACATATGAAATGACAGCAATGGAATCCCAATCCTCGGTTTTTATTTGTAAAGTCTCTATTCCTCGGCAATCAAAGCCTAAAGATCTATGAATTAGTTCATGCTTGACTAGCCAATCAGATAAACGAACCTGCATCTTCTTCATTTCTCCCACATTTTTATTTGTATGAATATCTCATATTGATAATGAAATTGTTAATGATTGACCCGCTGTTTCTTATTCTGTACAAATGAAACCTGCCTGATTCACTAATTCGTAGGAAGATACTGACCTTTTGGATTTGAAATTTTTTTCAAATCCAAAAGGTATCTCTGAAGTAGATGGTGATTGATAAAGTAATCCTTGATCGTAATTTCCAGTATGAGTACTGCGTCGAAGGTAAAACT